TCGGGGCGTCCAAAGAGTCGATCATTTCTGCATGATTTTTTTTTTTCTCGTGCACTACCCCTTCCAATGGGTTTCGAAGATAAAAATCCTTTATTGGCATTGGCTCATAAATTGACCATCCAGGTAAATCCATGAATTAAGTTTGATTATTCCTTCTTATTATTATTAAGCATCTGAATCATGAATTGTCTTCTGATGACTCATGAAGCGGATAGATTCTTTTTTTGAAAGAACTGTAAACGGAAAACGAAATCCCCTCGCCCACTACCGGTTGATCTTCAGACCTGCCCCCCCTTTCTTCCATCAACTAAATGGATTCTTAGATCTTCTTCATGAGATTAAGAAAAAAACTCTTTTTAGATTCTAATTTCTATGTATACTAATACTAATAGTAAATTACTAATATTTTTCTATTTCTCTGTTAGAAAAGAGAGAGTTTCCTTTTTTTTACTTCAATACTCAATACAATAACAATATTCAATAAAAAAAATAGGAGACCGGAAATGAGAGTATTTATCTCGCATCCATTCTTCATATGATTGTCGGAACAAATTGGATGCAACGAAATGGAAATTTTTGGTACATCTAGCTATAAATCTAAAGATAGAAATATTATATAGTATATAGTATAGATATATAATATAATAACAAGACGTTGGTCTCTAATAATAAATAAATTAATATTTATCCTGTAATCAAAGAAAGATAGTGAAAAATTTTCTTATCTTGTGACTTAGATTCTTATCTTGTGACTTAGAATAAAAGGTTCTCTGTGGAAGAACGAAATGCCAAGTTATTCCTATAGAACATCTAGGACCAAGACGATTGAATTGGAAATATCGACAAATTCTTGCGGAGTCCAAAGAAAAAAAGGGGGTCAACTTGTTGCAATTTTATCTCTATTGAATTTGAATATCAGAATAGCGGATATAGTCATGATTCAATGGGTCAGGTCCACTTATTTTTCTTTTATTGATTTCTAATCTTTACAATGGATTTCATTGGCCTAATTGAAAATAGGAATAGTTGGTGATTCAACAGATGACTTATCATTATTCGTGCTAACTATAACTAATATATATATACTATAACTCATAACTCATTAGATTATTATTAGATGATGATAATAATATAATATTATACAGTTGTTTTTTATTACTATTAATATTAATTAATTAAAAATTAAATATAATAAAATCAATTTAATAATAATTAATAATTTAATAATATTGCTATTCTTCATATGAATACTACGACTGAAAAAAATACAAAGTCCCCTATCGGATCTGAACCGAGGGCTTACGCCTTACCATGGGATTACTCTACCACTGAGTTAAAAGGAAAGGGCTTGGTTCATTGAATTCCTGAACGGGTCACTGTACTATGTAAGTAAAATCTTCTTATCTTCTTTCTTCTTATAATTATATTTATTTATTATAAATGGATTNNTTATTATTTATATATATATAAGATAAGAAGATATATATATACCTACTTCTTTCTTTTATAATATATATATATAAGATAAGATTATTATATTATATATAAGAATTGAATTTAATAAGATTTAATTAATAATATAATATATTTAAAAATTATATATATAAGTATTAAGTATAAGATAATATATAAGAAGCCCGTCTACACATATCCAGAAGCCCCTCGACAAAAGATCCATTTATATACAATAATTGCATTGTAGCGGGTATAGTTTAGTGGTAAAAGTGTGATTCGTTCTATTAACCCCCTTAATAGTTAAGGGGTCTTTCGGTTTCATTCATATTCCGATCAAAAACTTTATTTCATTAAAAGGATTAAATCCTTTACCTTTCAATGACACATTCAAGGAAAAATATAAATTTTCGGCATTTTTATCCAAAAGTAAATTAAAAAATAAAAACTTGGATTATGAAATTGTGAAACAAAATTTTAAAATTGGATCCATACTTCCAATTGAATGAGTATGAATAAAGAATCCATGGATGAAGATAGACAAGTAGATTTCTAATCGTAACTAAATCTTCAATTTTTGTTTTGATTTGTATCGAATAAATTGAAGCAAAATAGCTATTAAATAATGTCTTTAGTTTACTAGAGACATCGACATATTATTTTAGCTCGGTGGAAATAAAATACTTTTCCTTAGGACCCTCTCAAATAGAAATAGAGAACGAAGTAACTAGAAAGGTTGTTAGAATCGCCTTCTTCTAGAGGGATCATCTAGAAAGCGAGTCGTTTTGAATTGGATTGGATATATTCAAACAAAAAGCTGACATAGATGTTATGGGTATCATTTTTTGTAAGATGGGTATCATTTTTTTGTAAGTTGGTTCACATCTTAAATCTAGCAATATATCCATTTTCCATAAAGGAGCCGAATGAAACCAAAGTTTCATGTTCGGTTTTGAATTAGAGACGTTAAAAATGATGAATCGACGTCGACTATAACCCCTAGCCTTCCAAGCTAACGATGCGGGTTCGATTCCCGCTACCCGCTCTA